ACCATCTTCTTCTAAGTAAACGTCTTTTTTTAAACGGGTCTATTTTTCGTACAGGAGTTGCAACTCCTGTACGAAAAATAGACCCGTTTAAAAAAAGACGTTTACTTAGAAGAAGATGGTTGAGTGGTTTTCCTGATAGCTCAATGGTAGAGCGTGTGGCTGTTAACCATTAAGTTATAGGTTCGAATCCTATTCAGGAAGTGAACAATCGGGTAATTAACTCAATTGGTAGAGTATTTCGTTTACATTGAAAAAGTTAATGGTTCGAATCCATTATTACTCATTAATTTCAATTAACAAAAAGTAATTATGTGTTTGTAGCTTAATTAGGATAAAGCATTAAACTACGGATTTAAAGATTGAAAGTTCGATTCTTTCCAAACATATTACTTACAAAGTTTACAATATAAAGCTAGCTAATTTAGTAAACAAGAGTGTATAGCTTAGCTGGTAAAAGCAATAAACTTTTAATTTATGGATCTTAGGTTCAAGTCCTAATACACTCATTAAATATTAAACTTTTAATAAACAATTCTTTGCTTTATTTTTATTCAATTGAAATAGCTTATCGTATTTTCTATATTATTATTAGTTTTGTTTTTTGTCTAGTTATTGGTTTTTGGCATGTGCAAATTTGACTTTTGATAGAAACATATCCATTTTTACAATTCTCTAATAAAAAATTTATTGCAACACAGACAACAGATTTAATTGACGCCGTATGAATTATTACTTTTTCAACTTCTTTTCTTTTCGTTTATCCATTTTTTGTCTATCAAATTGTTTTGTTCTCTAAGAATAGTTGATATGAATACCAAATACATTTTATAATTAAACTATTTTTTTATTCTTTGATGCTTTATATTATTTCATTATTATTTTGCTACTACTTTTTTTTACCGATTTTACTTGATTTTTTATCGCAATGGGAAATAAAACAAACAAAATCAATTTTAAATATTGAGATTGAATTTAGAATTTTAAACTATGTTCAGTGAACTTTAACTTTTCGTTACGTTTTTTGTTTTATATTTTACATCATTACTTTCTTTACTTGTTTTTTTTCTTTTTTATTAAATTCTACGGTAAAATATAATCTTTTAAAATCTTATCGTAAGCTTTTTATTTTTTTTAATATTTTATTTATTTTTCTAATTATACCATCTGATTTTTATCTTCAATTTTTTGTTATTTCATATTCATTTATTTTTTACGAACTTATTTTTTTCTTTCTGTGTTACAAACGTAACAGTACATACTTAGAAATTAACTAATGCCTACTTTTAAGCAATTACTAAAAAATCCAAGAAAAATTGTTATAACCAAAAGCAAATCTATTGCTTTAATTCAATGTCCTCAAAAAAAAGGGATTTGTATGAAAGTTTATACAATAAATCCTAAAAAACCTAATTCTGCAGAACGTAAAGTCGCAAAAGTCAATTTAACAAATGGTAAATCTATAATCGGTTATATTTCTGGTGAAGGTCATACTTTGCAAGAACATTCATTAGTTTTAGTTAGAGGTGGTCGCGTAAAGGATTTACCAGGAGTTAAATATCATTTTGTTCGAGGAGCATATGATTTGCATGCGGTTGGAACCAGAAAGAAATCTCGTTCTAAATATGGTAAAAAACTCTTTAAAACTCCTATCGTTTAATGGTTAAGGCAATGTTTTTTCGTGACATAAATATGGGTTCGAATCCCATTGGGAGTAATGTAAAAACGGAGTAGAGTAAATTGGTTAACTCATTAGGCTCATGATCTAAAGTTATAGGTTCGAATCCCATCTCCGTAATATTTAAAATGAAAACTCAATCAAAAAAAGAATTTTTCCAAACTTATAGTCGCAAATCAAAAAAACAAAATTTGCAGCAAATTTTTATAAAGCAAATTAATTATACGATAAACGAAAAATATAATTTTTTACGTTACTTTAATTTTAACGAGAAAATTATTCTAAATCGTAGAATTTTAAGTTTACTTTTCGCTAAAGAAAGTGGTAGCTTATTTAGTTGAAGAAAATGAATACGTTATTTCAATAAAAAACTGTATTAACTGAGGTAGTTAGATTAACAAAAATTTTAATATAATAAAAGAGTTTGATCCTGGCTCAGAATGAACGCTAGTGGTTAGCTTAACACATGCAAGCTAAAAAATTTTATGAGGTATAAAATTAGTAGCGAACGGGTGAGTAATGCGTAAAAATTAACCTTAAAAAATTGTTAAATACATTCAAAATTAAATTGTTTTAAGAAAAGTTTACGTAAGATTAAGTCGTTGGTAATTTAATAGAGTACCAAGCTTACGATCTTTAGTTGGTCTATGAGGATGAACAACCACATTGGAATTGAGATACGGTCCAAACTTAATTAAAAGGCAGCAGTGAGGAATATTAGGCAATGGGTGAAAGCTTGACCTAGCTAAACCACAAGTGTGATGAAAGTAAAATACTTTAAAACACTTTTTTTAAAATAAATAATGATTTTAATAAAATAGTCCTGGCTAATTTCGTGCCAGCAGCCGCGGTAAAACGAGAAGGGCAAGCGTTATTCGGATTAATTGGGCGTAAAGAATACGTAGGTTGAAAATTTAATTTTAAGACAAATTTTAAAGTTTATTTTTAATTAATCTAAAAAATTGATTTTCTAGAGTTTGAAGAGAAGATTACAGAATTTTGAATGTAACGGTAAAATGTTTTGATATTTAAAAGAATTTCAATAGCGAAAGCAGTAATCTAGAATAAAACTGACACTGAGGTATTAAAGTGTGGGTAGCAAAAGGGATTAGATACCCCTGTAGTCCACACCCTGAACGATAAGTGTTCATTTTTGAAGATTCAGAAATGTAACTAACGTGTTAAACACTTCGCCTGGGAACTACGATTGCAAAATTAAAACTCAAAGGAATTGACGGGGACTTACACAAGCAGTGGAGCATGTGGTTTAAATCGACAATCCGCGCAGAATCTTACCAATTTTTGTATAATTAATTACAGGTGTTGCATGGCTGTCGTCAGTCCGTGCTGTGAAGCGTTTGGTTCATTCCAATAAACGGACAAAACTCTTCTATATTTTCGAATATAAACTGCTAAAGATATCTTGGAGGAAGGTAAGAATGACGTCAAGTCCTCATGACCCTAATAAATTGGGCTACTTTCATGTGCTACAATAATTTTTTCAAATAGTAGCAAAAACGTAAGTTTTAGCAAACCTTTTAAACAAAATTATATTCGGATTATTTTCTGAAATTCGAAAATATGAAGTTGGAATTGCTAGTAATCGTAAATTAGAATGTTACGGTGAATTTGTTCTTAAGTCTTGTACACACCGCCCGTCACGCTATGGAAATTCTTTTTGCTTGAAAAACGTTTAACAATTTTATAGTAAAAGAAAAACTGGAGTGAAGTCGTAACAAGGTAGCCGTAGGGGAACCTGTGGCTGGAAAATAATTAAATATTTCTACTACCTCATCTATAAACAAAATTTAATCAAAAATATGTTTCAACAGTTAAATTGTACAAATATTTCATCTTTATTGTTTTTAGTCAGCCTACTAGGAATATTTTTAAATCAAAAAAATATTCTTGTTATGTTAATGTCACTTGAAATGATGTTTTTATCAATAAGTTTTAATTTAATTTTTTCATCAATACGTTTAGATGATATTATCGGCCAAATTTTTTCTTTACTCATTTTAACAGTGGCAGCTGCAGAATCTTCAATTGGATTAGCAATTTTAGTTATATATTATCGTATACGAAGTACGATAACAGTTGAATTAATGAATTTAATGAAAGGTTAATCTTTTTGGTTAAGAAATTTTAAAATCTTTAAAACGAGCGTTAAATGAAAACCTTGATAAAAAAAATAAGGACGTCACGCTACGAAAAGTTATGAGTAAGCATAGGCTTGTGATCCATAAATTTCCTAAGAGTAAACTCAATTTATTTTATATATAATAACGAGAATTGAATCATCTTAGTATCGTTAATAAAAATCAAACGAGAAATTGTAAGTAATGGTGAATGAAAGCAAAAAGGCTAATTATAGTAAATTCAGTTAAAAAATTATTTATTGCTCTAAAAGGTATAAGCCCTGTATTACACTGAAATAACATAATAAATTATAAGTAATACGAAAAGTTATCTTGTATGAATAAAGGAGATCCACCTTCTAAGCCAATCAAATTTTTTTAATCAATAGTAAACGAGTACTGTAAAAAAAAGGTGAAAAATTCCGTAAGGAAAAATTGAAATTAAATGCTTATAACAACTCGAAATTCTTAAAAATAACGAAATGCCTTTTGCATAATGAGTCAGTAAGTTAATAAGTATAGCAAGTTTAAATATTAATGTTAAAACTATTAAAAGTAATACTTATTAGACCTGAAACCAAGTGATCTATTCATTAGCAAGCTGAAAATTCATTAACGTGTTTTTTAGGGCTGAACTCACACATGTAGCAAAATGTGGAGATGACTGATGAATAGGAGCGAAAGACTAATCAAACTTGGAGATAGCCGGTTTTTCACGAAATGTATTTTAGTACATCATTAACCAATTGAAAATTAAATTTTAGATAGAGTACATAATAAATAAAGGGGTGTAATAACTTACTGAGTTTAATTTAACTCCTAATTATAATTTAATAAAGTTAATAGACAGTCTTTGAGCGAAAAGGTCCATAGACAAAAGGAAAACAATCCTAATCACATACTAAGATTTTAAAATTATAACTTAGTGAAAAAGCTTTAAAAAGAATCAAATATTAATATGGATAGGCTTAGAAGCAGCCTTTCATTAGAGATAGCGTTTTAGCTCGTTATTTTTTCTTTGTCAAAGTTAAAATTTAAGAAGACTTTAGTTATATATCGAAGTAGTGAATTACATTGTAATGGTAGTGAAACATTCTGTAATCTTTTTATTTTTTGGAAAAAAAATAAATTAATTCAGAAGTGATAATGCTGACATGAGTAGCGAAAACTATGTTAACAAATCGTAGTCGCTTTAAGTTTAAGGGTTTCAACGTAATTTCAAATTCGTCGAGTTAGTCGGTCCTTAAGAGGTGAACGAAAGTTGTACTTGACAGGAATTATTAATAAACCAGTTATATGTATTTAATTATGAAAAAAAATTAATAAATAAAATTTTTAAATTTTTTGTGGATAAAAATTAAACTTAATTTTTCAAGAAAAAATTATAACAAATTAAGACCGTACTTAAACCAACACTGGTAAATTTATCGAAAAGATTAAAGTGAATGAAAAAATCATATTAAAGGAATTCAGCAAATTAACTCTGTACGTTCGCAATAAAGAGAACCTTTTATAAAGGTAGCATTAAATAAAAAGTAACGACTGGTTATCAAAACCACAGGACTCTGCCAATTTATAAAAAAGTATAGAGTCTGACGCCTGCCCGGTGCTTGAAAATAATAATTTTTGTTTTAGCTTAAATTTTAATTACAGGTAAACGGCGGTTCTAACTATAAGAATCCTTAGGTAGCGAAATTCCTTGACGGGTAAATTCCGTCCTGCATGAATGGCGTCACGATTGCTTTACTGTCTCTAATATGAATTCAGCGAAATTACAAAACCTATGAAAATGTAGGTTACTTGCAGTAAGACGGAAAGACCCTAGATCCTTTACTCTATTTTTGTATTGTAAAAATTATGTAATTGTATAGAATAAGTGGGAGTATACACAACTATGAAATACCACTCAAATATATAGTATTTACTAATTTACTAATTAGATTTATTAAAAACCGTACAAAAAGGGGAGTTTACTTGGGACGAGTACCTCCTAAAGTGTAACGGAGGTGTACGAAGGTAATTTATATTATTAAGAAAAACGCGTAATGGCAAAAGTTGCTTGACAATTAGATTGATAAATCAAATTGGGACGTAAGTCAGTCATAATGACCCGATATTTAAGTGTGGAATTAATATCGTTCAACAGATAAAAGGAACTCTAGGGATAACAGATTCATCGTGATTGAGAGTTCGTATTGATGTCACGGTTTGATACCTCGATGTCGACTCATCTTATCCTGAAGTTGAAGCAAATTTCAAGGGTCTAGTTGTTCGCTAGTTAAAAAGGTACGTGAGTTGGGTTCAGAACGTCGTGAGACAGTTCGGTCCCTATCTACTGTAAGTAAAGAAAAATAAAAAATCTATCTTTAGTACGAGAGGACCAAGATATGTTAACCACTGGTATATTGATTGTTAATCCTTTAGCATAGTCAAATAGCTACGTTAATTTACGCTTAAATACTGAAAGAATCAAAAGTATCAAAGCTACTTTCTTATTTTTCAAGAATAATCTAAAAGACTATTAGATCGATCGATTTATAATTTAAATTTAGTAATAAATTTAGTAATAAACACGAAACTATTCAAAAAAGATTTTAATCTAACTTAACCAAAATCCAAAATTATACAATGGCACAAAAAATTAATCCAATAAGTTTTAGACTTGGAACAACTCGAGTTTGAAATTCTATATTACAAATTTATGGTAAATCATTCAAAAATTATTTCTTAATTGTAAACAATCAATTAAACTTGCAAAATTTCATAATTAGATATTTAAAACTAAATGGATTTCAATTAAATTATCATGAATGGAAGGTACATAAAAATAAAACTTTTTTAAGCATTTATTTTTCTCCTTCTTTGAAAAATAAAAAACTTAATTTAACTAATTTTAAACAATTATCCAATTTACTATCAAAATGATCTTCTAACAAATTTATATTTTATTTTTATCTGAATTCAAAATGATCTTTAACATCTAATTTCTTAATTTTTTATGTAAAATATTTGATAGAACAGAAATTAGGGCCAAAAAAAGTAATAGTAACTTTATGTAACTTTTTACAAGAGCAATTGAACTCTTCAAAATTAATGCAATTTAAATTTGGTTTTATTGAAACAAAATTAGTTGGCTTTAAAATTCGTTTAGTCGGTCGATTTGATAATTCAAATCAAATGGCAAAAAGCTTTGACCAAACTGTTGGTACATTATCATTAACAAATTTAACAAGCTTTGTAGAATATTCAAATATGGAAATTCATACTAAATTAGGAACTTGCGGAGTTCAAGTATGGCTTTTCTTTACTCCTAATAAATTTATAAATGGTTATAATAAATAAAACTCATAATTCTTTTTCTTTAAAGCATAGACACTGTAACCATACGTTAAAATTTGGAAGATGTGGTCTCAAAATATTATCTTTCACCAAGCTAACAGAGAATCAATTTAATCTAATAGAACGTTTAATTTTAAAATTCCTTAAAAATCTATTTGGAAACAAAAGGTTAATCAAAATTTGATCTATAGTTCCATTTAATTTAACTTTAACGAAACTAAGTTCTGAATCAAGAATGGGTAAAGGTAAAGGGGCAATTTATTCTAAAGCATTTTTTTTACGTCCAGGGTCTATTTTATTTGAATTTGAAGGAGTTTCTAAGTATCAATTAGCTAAAATTGCAAGTATCTTAAGAAAGAAAGTCTCATTTAAAATTATAGAAGTACATCTTCCTTTCAGATAAAGTAGAAAATAAGGGAGAGAAACTTAAAGGTTGAGTGTTAGTCTGTCGCACTAAAAGTTGCGGGTTCAAGTCCCGCCTCTCTCGATTCATAAAATAGATTAATGAAGACAAATAAAGTACAAAACATGCAATTATTTTTTACTCAATGAATTTCTCGTTGAATTTTTTCAACAAATCATAAAGATATTGGTACTCTTTATCTAATTTTTGGTGCTTTTTCAGGTGTTTTAGGTGGGTGTATGTCAATGTTAATTCGTATGGAATTAGCCCAGCCTAATAATCAGTTACTTCTAGGGAATCATCAAGTTTATAATGTTCTTATAACAGCCCATGCATTTCTTATGATTTTTTTTATGGTTATGCCTGTAATGATTGGTGGATTTGGAAATTGACTAGTTCCAATAATGATTGGTAGTCCAGATATGGCTTTCCCACGATTAAATAATATTTCGTTTTGACTACTACCCCCTTCTTTATGTTTATTACTTATGTCAGCACTTGTTGAGGTAGGTGTTGGTACTGGATGAACTGTTTATCCACCTCTTAGCTCAATTCAAAGCCATTCAGGTGCTTCTGTAGATTTAGCAATTTTTAGCCTTCATATATCAGGTGCTTCTTCAATTTTAGGTGCTGTTAACTTTATTTCCACAATTTTAAATATGAGAAGTCCTGGTCAAAGTATGTATAGAATTCCTCTTTTTGTTTGATCAATATTTGTAACAGCATTTTTACTTTTATTGGCGGTTCCGGTCTTAGCAGGGGCTATTACAATGCTTTTAACTGATCGTAATTTCAATACTTCTTTCTTTGATGCATCAGGTGGAGGAGATCCAGTTTTATATCAACATTTATTTTGATTTTTTGGACATCCTGAAGTATACATTCTTATACTTCCAGGTTTTGGTATGATTAGTCATATTGTTTCAACATTTTCTCGAAAACCAGTTTTTGGTTATATTGGAATGGTTTATGCAATGGTATCAATAGGTATTTTAGGATTTATTGTTTGAGCTCATCATATGTATACTGTTGGATTAGATGTTGACACGCGTGCTTATTTTACAGCAGCAACGATGATTATTGCTGTTCCAACAGGAATCAAAATATTTAGTTGAATTGCAACAATATGAGAGGGTTCTATTCATTTAAAAACTCCAATGTTGTTCGCTATTGGTTTTATTTTTTTATTTACTATTGGTGGTTTAACGGGGATAGTTCTAGCTAATTCGGGTTTAGATATCAGTCTTCATGACACTTATTATGTAGTTGCACATTTTCATTATGTACTTTCTATGGGAGCTGTTTTTGCAATTTTTGCGGGATTTTATTATTGATTTGGTAAAATAACTGGTTTACAATATCCTGAAATTTTAGGCCAAATTCACTTTTGATCTACTTTTATTGGGGTAAATCTTACTTTTATGCCTATGCATTTTTTAGGTTTAGCGGGAATGCCAAGACGAATTCCCGATTATCCGGATGCTTATTCTGGTTGAAATTTAATTGCTTCTTATGGTTCGTATATTGCACTTTTCAGCACATTATTCTTTTTTTATATCGTATTTATTTCTTTAACATCAAATAATCCTTGTAACAATTTTCCTTGAGAATTTAACGAGTCAGAAACGTATGGAGTTTCTACATTAGAATGAATTGTAACTTCACCGCCTGCTTATCATACTTTTGAAGAAATGCCTTTAATTTATGAAACAAAAACTAATTAGAATGAATAATATATTAAATTTTTATCCAACTGTTATAACAACGGATTTAGCAGAAGATTGACAAATCGGCTTTCAAGATCCTGCAACCCCAATTATGGAAGGTATCATTAATTTACATCATGATTTAATGTTTTTTATTTGCGTAATATCTGTTTTTGTCTCATGAATGCTAGGACGTACTTTGTGACATTTTGAACAAAGTCAAAATTTGATCCCTTCATCTTTAACTCACGGTACATTAATTGAAATGATTTGAACTATTACACCAGCTTTTATTCTTTTAATAATTGCAATACCATCTTTTTCCCTTTTGTATGCAATGGATGAAATTATTTCTCCAGCAATTACCATCAAAACTTTAGGTCATCAATGATACTGAAGCTATGAGTATTCAGATTATATCAATGAAGAAGAAGATTCAATTAATTATGATAGTTACATGATTCCTGAAGAAGATTTAGAAATTGGACAGCTAAGATTACTAGAAGTGGATAATCGGATGGTAGTACCAATTAATACACATATTCGAGTAATTGTAACAGCAGCTGATGTATTACATAGTTGAGCCGTACCATCTTTAGGAGTAAAATGTGATGCAATACCTGGTCGTTTAAACCAGACTTCTTTATTTATCAAGCGTGAAGGTGTATATTATGGGCAATGTAGTGAAATTTGTGGTATAAATCATGGTTTTATGCCAATTGTAGTTGAAGCTACTTCATTACCAAATTATGTTTCATGAATTTCTAATAAATTAAATGAATAATTATGAAAATTTCTTTAATTCAATTAGTATTGATAATAATTTTATTCATTCTATTATTCCGATTAAATCCGCAAATCATACTAAATTTATTTAAATCATTCACTTATCTTTTTAAAAAGAATAAAAACAATTCTTCCAATAAAAAAATCGATAATTAACTATTATAACAATGATTACTTTATCTCAAATTTCTAAATCTGTTCAAAGACATCCATTTCATCTTGTAGATCCGAGCCCTTGACCTTTTATCGCTTCTCTCTCTGCATTTTCATGTGCAGTTGGAGGTGTTATGTATATGCATGCTTATGTAAATGGAAGTTTTATTTTATCAACAAGTTTTTTTTGTTTATTATTAGTTATGTTCACTTGATGACGTGATGTAGTAAGAGAATCTACTTTTGAAGGTCATCATACAGGAATTGTACAGCAAGGATTAAGATTTGGAGTCATTTTATTTATTTTATCCGAAATTCTATTCTTCTTTGCTTTTTTTTGAGCTTTTTTTCATAGTAGTTTAGCTCCTACGATTGAAATAGGTTCCATTTGACCTCCAAAAGGAATTACTGTTTTAAATCCTTGAGAAATTCCTTTCTTAAATACTTTAATTTTATTACTTTCAGGTTGCACAGTAACATGATGTCATCATTCTTTAGTCTCAAATTTACGTACTCAAGCAGTTTTAAGCTTATTTTTAACAATTATTTTAGCAATTATCTTTACTATGTTTCAGATATACGAATATAGTATGGCTGATTTCAGATTGTCCGATGGGATTTACGGTTCGACATTTTACATGGCTACGGGATTTCATGGATTTCATGTTTTAATTGGAACAATTTGTTTAACAATTTGTTTAATTCGATTATTACAATATCAGTTAACTCAACAACATCATTTTGGATTTGAATCTGCTGCATGATATTGACATTTTGTGGATGTTGTTTGGTTATTTTTATTTGTATCTATTTATTGATGAGGAGGTTCTTAAAAATAAACAAAAATGCTTAATATTAGTCTTATCAGCTTAACTTCATTTATTTTAATTTATCAGAATATTATTATTCTCAATGAAGAAACTCTTATTCTTATTTGTTTTATAACTTTTTTTTTTATAGCATTTAATAAACTAAATGAAACATTTTATAACGATTTAACTGCACGTTCTTTAAAAACTAAAGCTTCTTTAATAGCTTCTTTAAATCAGTTATTAGTTACTTTAACCCGTACTATAAACTTACAAAATGAATTTAAAAATTTGACTGTTTATTTTAAAAACTTAAAACATCATTTTTTAAGATTAGGAGTTTTAATTTCAGATAAGTTACCTATTTTTTATACTAATGAATCTAAAATTATTTATCCAAAAAAAATTAAATTTATTCAAAATTTAGAACAACAAACTGCAAAAATACTTGCATTACTTTTAATTCAAAAATTAAATAAAGTTGTGAAAATTCATTATTTTTGTAAACATAATTTAAAAATGCAATATTTTTTAGGCGTTCACAAAATTTTGTTGAGAGAGTGTTTCAATCAATTAAAAATTAATTAAGTTTAGCGGGTATAGAAGAAATCGGTAAATTCATTAGTTTTCCAAACTAAAATTTATGGGTTCGAATCCCATTACCCGTTTTTGGTACATCGCCAAATGGTAAGGCACTAGCTTTTGATGTTAGCATTTAAAGGTTCGAATCCTTTTGTACCAGAAATATATAAAAGCTCGCTTGGTGAAAAAGGTAAACACGATGGATTTAAAATCCGTTCTTTATTAAAAGTTACTGGTTCGAGTCCAGTAGTGAGTAATTTTTTATCTCAAAGAACTTCGGATTAACAAATCAAAGATTTATGCGTTTTATTAAACGTCCTATTATATCAATTGTAAATGATCATTTAATTGATTATCCAACTCCTATAAATATTCATTACGCATGAAACTTCGGTTTTCTATCTTCAATTTGTTTAATAATACAAATATTAACAGGAATTTTTTTAGCTATGCACTATACTCCTCACGTAGATTTAGCTTTTGCTAGTGTAGAACATATTATGCGTGATGTAAATTATGGTTGATTACTACGTTATATACATACAAATGGAGCATCTATGTTTTTTATTGTAGTTTATATTCATATTTTTAGAGGGTTATATTTCGGTTCTTATACTAAACCGCGACATTGAGTTTGAGTAATAGGAGTACTGATTCTTTTACTTATGATTTTAACTGCTTTCATAGGTTATGTATTACCCTGAGGTCAAATGAGTTTATGAGGAGCAACTGTTATTACCAATTTAGTTTCTGCTGTTCCCTTTGTAGGAGATTCTATTGTAACTTGATTATGAGGTGGATTTTCGGTAGATAATGCAACGTTAAATCGATTTTTCAGTTTACATTATTTAATGCCATTTGTAATTGCTGCAGCTTCTTTAATACATTTAGCAATTTTACATCAAGATGGTTCTGGTAATCCTTTAGGAATCGATTCAAATATAGATAAAGTTAGTATGTTTCCATATTTTATCATAAAAGATTTTTTAGGTATGATAATTTTTATTGTCTTTTTTAGTATTTTTGTTTATTTTTCGCCAAATGTTCTAGGGCATCCTGATAACTATATTGAAGCCAATCCAATGATTACACCCGCACATATTGTTCCTGAATGATATTTTTTACCTTTTTATGCGATTCTAAGAAGTATTCCACATAAGTTAGGTGGCGTTACTGCAATGATTTCTGCAATTGCAATTCTTGCCTTTTTACCATGGATTCATAGTACAGAAATTAGAAGTTCTCGTTTTCGACCTTTATACAGATTTTTCTATTGAGTCATGATAAGTTGTTGTCTTATATTAGGATGAATTGGTGGAATGCCTGTGGAGAATCCATATGTAGTAATAGGTCAAATTGCTAGTATTTATTATTTTATTTATTTTACTATTCTATTGCCTTTTTTAGGTCAAATTGAAAAATTCCTTTTGGAGTTTGAAATATAAATTAAAGATGTATTTTAAAAACTTTAAAATACATCTTTAATTTATATTTACGGATAGAGAGATTTGAACTCTCACGATTTAATCATTAGAATCTAAATCTAATACGTCTACCAATTTCGTCATATCCGCTTATTTTTTTCTTCGTAATGTTACAAATTTTATAACATTTGGAGCTGTACGAGCTAATTGAAAAGCTATTTGTTGTTTTTTAACATCAACACGCTGATGCATAGTTAATACAATTACTCCAATCATTGCTACTAGTAAAATTAACCCACAAATCAAAAAAAGTAAATTAAAATGCGTATAAAGAACTTTTCCGATTACTTTAATATTTGCCAAATTTGAATTTTCATCTGCTCAAGAAATCAAAAACAATTCTTTTCCTTGAAATTTTATTAAATCTAATTCGTAGAATGAACTAAAAAACTGACTCAACAATATCACGAATGTTAATGTTCCAATTGGTCATAACGATGAAGAACTAATATTTGTAGATTTGATTCTTATATTTAGCATCATAACAACAAATAAAAATAAAACGGCAATTGCTCCCACATAAACAATAATAAGCATAAAAGTGAAAAATTCAGCTCCTAATAATAAAAGTAAACCAGCAATATTGCAGAAAACTAAGATAAGAAAAAGTACGGAATGAACAGCATTTGTTAAACCAATAACCATTAATGAAGATACTAAAGCAAATATTGCAAATAAGTAAAATAAAAAGATATCTACATTCATTTTGTTTTTTATATTTAGCGGAAAAAGGGATTCGAACCCTCAACTTTAATCTTGGCAAGATTATACTCTACCAATTGAGTTATTTCCGCATTAAGGCGAAGCGAGCACGGTAGGTTTGAGCATCAGATTGTGAATCTGAAGGACGTGGGTTCGAATCCCATTCTTCGCCTTAACTACTTACAATTCTATATTTAATCGAAGCAATAGCTTTACCCGGATTTAAAGATTTCGGACATATTTTACTACAATTCATTATTGTGTGACATCTAAATAATCGCATTCTATTATTTAAAAAGTTTAATCTATTTTCAGTATAATTATCTCGAGAATCAACGATCCATCGATAAGCTTGTAGTAATATGGCAGGACCTAAATATTTATCTTGATTCCACCAGTAACTTGGACAACTTGCGGAGCAGCAAGCACATAAAATACATTCATATAAACCATCCAATTCAAGTCTATCAATTTTGGATTGCAAATTTTCTTTTAATGAGAAATTGGTCTTATTAATTAATCAAGGTTTGATCAATTTGTATTGAGCATAAAAATTTGATAAATCGGGAACCAAATCTTTTATTATATAAGTATGTGGTAATGGATAAATAGTAATAAAATTGCTTTTAATATTTAATGATTTAAGACAAGCTAATGAATTTATACCATCAATATTCATCGAGCAGCTTCCACATATACCTTCTCTACAGGATCGACGAAAAGTTAGAGATGAATCTTGTTTATTTTTGATTTGTATAAGTGCATCTAAAATCATTGGGCCGCAATTATTAATTGAGATTGGAAAAATTGAAAATCAAGGGCTTAAATTTAAATTTGGATTTCATCTGTATATTCGAATGAATTTTTGATAAGGCGAAAGATTATCTAGTGTAATGAATTTTTGGTTTAAGTTTTTTATAATCATATTATTGGAAAATTAAAATTAAAAATAGTGAAATTAAAAGAAATAGTGAAAATTTGGATAGGTATTTTATATCTAAAAATAAACCAAAATCTCATATTATATGTCTTATACCATTAAACAAATGATAGATTAAAAATAATAATATGGATAAACTAAAAAAAATAGTTGTCCACTGATAAGTTTCAAATGAACTAAGGGTTAAAATATTATAAACAAAAGTAGAGCTTAAAATTATTCTAATGAATATTATTAAAGTTGCGAAAAAAAAAGTTAACCCAACTCCGGAAATTCGATGTCATATAGAAAATAAAGAAGATAATTGTGGAATATACACTAATAAATGCGGTGCTATGGGACGATTAGAAATCTTAAATTTGATAAACATATTTATAAGTTAATTGTCCGGAATAGGATTCGAACCTATGACTCAAGAGTTTTCAACCCTATGCTCTACCACTGAGCTATCTGGACAAAAATCTTTTATTTTAGATGAAGTAGGATTCGAACCTACGATAAAAATATTATGTCAATTTTCAAAACTGATGCTTTAAACCACTCAGCCATTCATCCAATTTTATTAGGGTAGTAGGATTCGAACCTACAATTTTTTGCTCCCAAAGCAAATACGTTAACCTTTTACGTTATACCCTATGTAATTAGTTTTAAGTAAATAAAATTAAAAAAGCCATCATTAGAGCAAATAATGCTACAGCTTCTGTTAATGCAAAACCTAAAATAGTATAACCAAACAATTGTTGCTTTAATGACGGATTACGTGCGTAAGCCATAACTAAAGATCCAAATACAATTCCTACACCAGCACCTACACCAGTTAAACCGATAGTTGCTAATCCTGCACCTATCATTTTTGCGCTTTGAAGAGTAACGTTCATGAATTTTCAAGTAATTTAATATAATTGTAAGCCTCTCACTTTTTTATAAAAAGCTAGAATCGGATTCGAACCGATATTTTTAAGATTTGCAATCTTATGCATAACCCATTTTGCTATCTAGCCAATATAATTGACGAAAATGGGATTCGAACCTATAACTTTTGGATTATGATTCCAACGTTCTAACCAATTGAACTATTTCGTCAATTATATTCTACGAATTTTTCGTTTTTTGCATCCATTATGTGGTCATGATACTTTATCAGAAATAGATAAAATATTTAAAGTTGATTGTTTTAGTTGTTTTATAACTAGTTTCTTATTTTTACTGAATCCTTTTGTTTTTACATGAATTCCTTTGTAATTAGAAGATTTATACTTAATGTAATTAATTACCGTTGTAATGGATATTAATGTTACTTTTTTAGTATTTTTTTGTTTTTGAATACCTGACGAGGTTCAAAATATAATATTACCATTTAGATGTGTCGCATAATATAATATATTATTAGGTTTAAACAAAATTGATAGTACTATTAATTTGGTTTTATTTTCCATATAAATATTTTAAAATATTTTAACCGATTGATATTTCCGTTATTTAAACAGTAGTTTCAATAAAGAAAAAATTATATATGAGTTCGAGATGGGATCAAATAATTAGCAATTTTTCGTTTTAGGTTAAATTTTTGATTATCTTTATTCTCATTCAAGTGCTCCTTTGAATCACTCGTAAATAAACCCGATTGTTAATATTACTAAAAAAACAATCATACTTCAAAAACCAAGTATAGATATTTCTCCAAGTACTAATGATCATGGAAACAAAAAACTAATTTCTAAATCAAAAATTAAGAAAAGAATAGCAACTAAATAAAATCTTATATCAAATGTTGCGCGAGCATCATCAAATGGATTAAAGCCACACTCGTAAGCACTGACTTTTTCTTGATCTGCTTTTTGAGGAATTATAAAATAAGAAAGTAAAAATATTACAGAGGATAAAAGAGAAGATATAGCAAAAAAAATTAAGATTGCAGAATATTCAGTAAAGATTAATTTCATTTTATATGATTTTAAAGTAGTCAATTAAAACCCAACAAAATCCCAGAGATTAAGAAGACTCAAGCTAAAGACAAAGGTAAAAGTATTTTTCATCCTAAACGCATCAATTGATCATATCTGTATCTAGGAAATGAAGAACGTACCCAAATAAAGCCAAACAATAAAAAAGTTGTTTTTAATCCAAATCAAATTGTTGGAGAAATTCAATGTAGTATAGCGAAATTAAATGGAGGCAACCAACCTCCAAAAAATAAAATTGTTGTTAGACTACACATTAAAATCATATTTGCATATTCCCCTAAAAAAAAAAGTGCAAATCCCATAGCTGAATATTCTACATTGTACCCAGCGACCAATTCTGCTTCTGCTTCAGGTAAATCAAAAGGAGCTCGATTTGTTTCTGCTAAAATTGAAATGTAAAACATAATAAAAATTGGGAAAAGTGGAATAACAAATCAAATTGATTGTTGAGCTAAAACAATTTCAGTGAAATTAAGTGAACCGCTACATAATAAAACATTAATTATGATTAATCCAATAGAAACTTCGTATGAGACCATTTGTGCTGCCGAACGTAAAGCACCTAAAAATGCATATTTAGAATTGCTTGCTCACCCAGACGTTATAATTCCGTAAACTCCTAATGAAGAGATAGCTAAAATATAAAGTACTCCTATATTTATATCTGAGTAAACCATACCTTCACCTAGAGGTATTACACATCATGAAATTAATGCTAATAAGAAAGTTAAAACAGGAGCCAAAATAAAAATTATTATATTAGCACTTGAAGGCAAAATTGTTTCTTTAACAAAAAGTTTTAATCCATCAGCTAAAGGTTGAAGTAAACCAAAAACACCAACGATATTAGGACCTTTACGACGTTGTATAGCTGCCATTACTTTTCTTTCAGCTAAAGTCATGTAAGCAACTGCAATTAACAAAGGCAAAATTATTGTTATAATTTTAATAAATGAGCTAAATAAAAACATGCTTTTTTAGATTTTTAGATTTTAGTTTAAAAAAGAAAAAGAAATTAACGTCGAAAAAATCGAAATTAATTCAATATCATAGAATATAAACGAAATAAGAATAAAAGCAAATCCTAATAGTAAAGAATTCAATTTGTTTATAGGATACAATATTTTTCATTCATTTACGGAAGAAAAGTACATAGTTTTTACCAATTTTATATAATAAAAACAACTAATACAGCTCATTAATACAACAAATATAGAGATTCCAAATGATTTGGTTTGTAAAGCTGATAATAAAATAAATAACTTCGCAAAAAATCCACCTAAAGGAGGTATTCCCGCCATAGAAAATAAAAATAAAGTTAAAGAAATTGATAATGCGGGATTAAATTTTGATAAAGAAATTAAATCTTGAAGATAACGAGTTTGATAATGATAAGAATAATTATAAAATCGTAGAGTTAAAATAAAAGAAAATATTCCTAGCATAGTAATTACGTATATAATAACATAAAATATTGAACTTGATATACCTTCTAAATTACCTGATAATATTGCTAATAAAAAGAACCCAACATGACTAACTGAACTGTACGCAAGAAAACGTTTTCATTTACTTTGAGAAAATGCACTTAAAGTTCCAATCATAATCGAAAAAATTATGCAAACTAAAATAATTGTTCTTCAGAAGATGATAAAATCATGAAAACTAAGTATAAGAAGTTTTAGTAATAAACTTATAATCGCAAGTTTTGGCATAATCGAAAAAAATAATGTAATAGATGTTGGAGATCCTTCATAAACATCAGGTGCTCACATATGGAATGGTGCAGCACTTAATTTAAATAGTAAAGATACAAGAATAAGAGTAAAACCAGTAGTAAGTCCAATTCATGACGATAATTCTAACATTGGCATACCTGTAAAAAATTTTGCTAAATCTAAAAAATTGGTTAAACCCGTTAATCCATAAATTAAAGAAGATCCAAATAAAAGAAGAGCTGAAGAAAAAGCACCTAAAACAAAATACTTAAGCCCTGCTTCAGTTGAAAATTCCGAAGTTCGCTTAAAACTCGCTAAAATATAAAAAATTAAACTTTGAAATTCAATTGAGAGGTACATAGTAAGTAAATCGTAAGATTGAACTATGAATAATATTGCTACTATAGCAAGTAAAATTAAAATTCAATATTCAAAAGGATTAATTCTTTCATACTTTGTATAGGAAAGAGTAATTGAAATTCATCCTAAACACATTAAGAAAATTAAACACTTTGTTTTAAATGTAAATATATCATGAATGAAGAAGTCACTTCAACTTGATAAATTAAGAAAATTTTGATAATACGTTATTACAAAACTGCATCCTAACACTTGACAAGATAATAAACCTAAATTCTGCGAAAGTAAAGGATATCCCAATTTGATTGATGAACTAAATAAAACACCATAAACAAGTAAAATACAAACATTTGAAAGAATAAATATTTCTGGTAAGATTGGATAAATATCGTATAAAAAATTGTTCATTTTAAATAATTTAATAAAATTTATATAAAAAGTTCTAAAATGTATCTAGAAGTTTCAATAATTGAAACTCTCAACAAGATTAGCAACATAAGTTTAATTTTTTGAAAATGTATGTAATCATGTATTATTGCTTTTAATCCAATACTAATGTGTATCATTAAGAAACTTAACATTACAACTAACATTTCAATATCGATTAATATTGTTAAACTTATGAATAGTGCTACAATACGGACAGTTAATCATTGAAAAGTAACCATAGTTTATTTTATGTGTATGAAATTAATTCTAATAAATTTATACTAGAAAAATGTATTGTACCCAAAAAAGAATTAGGATAAATTCCCATTCATAAAATTAAAGCCACTAAAGGAATTAAAATTCAAAATTCTCGACGAGAAATGTCTTGAAACGAAGAAAAATATTCTAATTTTAATGATCCAAAAATAATTCGGTTAAATAATCAGATTGAGTATGCTGCACCAAAAATCATTCCTAAAGCTGCGAATAATGTTAATATTTTATTAATTTGAAAAGAACTAAGTAATACAAGTATTTCGCCTATAAAACTACTAGTTCCAGGAAATCCTAAATTTGCAAATGTAAAAAAAAGAAAAAACACTCCAAAAAGAGGCATTACTTGAATTAAACCAGAATAATACTTAATGACACGAGTTTTGTAACGATCATATAAAACTCCAATACAAAGAAATAAAGCACTTGAAACTAAACCGTGACTTAACATAAGTAAAATACTACCTTCAATTCCTTGAATATTTAAAGAAAAAATTCCTATGGTCACAAAACCCATATGAGAAACAGATGAATAAGCAATTATTTTTTTTAAATCAATTTGCCTTAACGTTGTTAAAGAAGCATAAATAATTGCTATTAAACTTAAAGTAAAGACAAAAGGAGTAAAAAAAATTGATGCTATTGGAAACATGGGTAACGAGAATCGTAAAAACCCATACCCTCCCATTTTAAGAAGTATCCCAGCTAAAATAACAGAACCTGCAGTTGGTGCTTCGGCATGTGCTTCAGGAAGCCATATATGAAAAGGAATCATAGGAATTTTTACAGCAAAACTTGCAAAAAAAGAAAGTCAAAGAAAAATTTGACTAATTTCAGAAAATTGAATATATCATAATATTTGTAAATCAGTAGTTCCGGTTTGGAAATAAATATTAAGTAATGCTAATAACATTAATAAAGATCCAATTAAAGTATATAAAAAAAATTGATACGCAGCTCGAATTTTTCGTTGTCTTGAACCTCATACCCCGACAATTAAAAACATTGGAATTAAAACACTTTCAAAATAAATGTAAAATAAAATCAAATCTAAGACTGAAAATACTTGAATTAAAAGGAATTCAAGTATTAGAAAGCAAATTAAATAATCTTTTAAATTTGTTTGAATAGAACTTCAACTAACTAAAATACAAGAAATAGTTAATAAAGTTGTTAATAAAATAAAAAACAAAGAAATTCCATCAACTCCAATTGTATAATAAAGGTTTAAAGAAGGAAATCAAATAAAAGTAGTTGAAAATTGAAAAAATGATGTTCCTAAATTAAATTGAATCCATAAAAGTAAAGAAAAAAGAAATGTTAAGCATGATACTCATAAAGCAAACTTGCGACAAAGTTTTTCTTTTTCTGATGAAATCAGAAAAAGAAAAAACACTCCAATTAAAGGGGTTAAGGAAGTTAATACTAAAGGATTAAAAAGTTTTAGATTCATAAAAAGATTATGTAAATTCTTTTCGAATTTTGAGTCTAGATTGATTCGAACAATCAATTTTACGCTTATCAAGTTGCAATCGATATAAATTAATGTACCTTTGCAGTAAACTGTACATGATAGTTTCTTATCATACAGCTTCGTTTTAGAAACTTCTAAGTAGTATTTTTAGCATATTTTTTCCATTACAGAAAAACATTTGCTGCAAAATACTTGCCTATTTATTTACATGTTTCAATTTTTCGTTTTTTAAAATTTTTAGAGTCTTATTTTACACCATAGAAATTAATAGATTTTAAACTAAATGTACGCTTTAAGTTTTTAATTCTTTAAATATTTTAGAGTAATGATGTTTTCAATAAGTTCCTGTACGTACTCATAAATTTGTAATTTGACCTAGCTTTAATTTTAAATAAAAATTATAAGTCAAATAAGCGTTTAAATCTTAAAACGATGAGATTTACACTCACATGGAAAAATTAATTCAATTTTGTTAAAAAGGATATTATGTATTTAATACTTTATAATATCAACATGTCACACGCGTACGCTCTAACCTTTAAGCTATAGACTCTATGTAATTTTTACATTAACTAGATAAAAAAAAACAGAGTAAGAAAAAATAACAATAGATTAAAAGAAAAATTAATATAATTATACACTAAAATAATCGAGAAAAAACAAAAAGTTAGAATCATGAAGAAAAGATAATGAGTTATTTGACCAGTTTGTAGCTTAATTAGGATTTGAGATCAAAAAGCAATAAACTTTGTTAACCCGTAAGGGCCACTTAGTTCAATAAAACCACGATCCAAAATTTTAAACGATACTAAATAACCAAAATCCAAAATTGGTAAAACGATTAAACGATTATATAAAACATCTCAGTATCACTTTTTGTTTATCAAAAAGGTAAAAAATGATGATAAATTTTGTAAATTAGGTTTAAAATAAAAAGTTTTTAGAAATATTTGTACAAAACTTGCAAAAAGTATTCCTAATAGGCTTAATATAAAAGGTAATCACTTAATTGTAATGGATAATTCTTCAGCCTCAATAAAAATTGAATGTTTAGGTAAAATAAAAATTGATGCACCTCAGAAATCGGTTCCAGAACCAACAAATAAATCTCGTGTTAAATAACCAATAAATATACTACCAATACTTAATACAATTAATGGGAAGATCATAATTATCGAAGATTCATGGATTATATTAAGAGAATTTTTAGCTAAATTAGTATTATTTAAAAATGTTAGATAAATTAATCTAAAAGAATAAAAAGAAGTAAAGAAAACTGACATCGTACCTAATCAACATGCAAAAGATATATAAAACATTTGAATGTTTGAATAACTTAAAGTTTGAGTTAATTCTAGAATAAAATCTTTAGAATAAAATCCAGTTAAAAAAGGAAATCCAATAAGCGCTAACGTACCAATTAACATTACTGAATATGTTAAGGGCATAAATTTTAATAAGGACCCCATACGTCGCATATCTTGCTCGTTAGAAACTGCGTGGATTACTGAACCAGCACTTAAAAAAAGTAATGCTTTAAAGAATGCATGATTTGCTAAATGAAATAAACTGACATCGTAGCAAGACATCCCACAAGAAAAAATCATATACCCTAATTGACTACATGTTGAATAAGCAATAACTCTTTTTAGATCATGTTGAAAGACACCCGTTATTGCCGCAAAGAAAGCAGTTAAAGAACCAAAAATAATTAATATGAATAAAATTGTAGGAGAAAATTCTAATAATGGAGAAAATCGAATCATTAAAAAAACACCTGCTGTAACCATTGTTGCTGCGTGGATTAATGCTGAAACAGGAGTAGGTCCTTCCATAGCATCAGGAAGTCACATATGTAAACCTAATTGAGCCGATTTTCCTATAGCACCAATAAACAAAAATAAAGAAATTAAAGTTAAAACACGTAATTTAAAGCCCAAAAATGTTATAAATTGATTGTCAAATAAAGGAACCAACGAAAAAATTACAGAATAATCAACGGAGTTAAAAACTCAAAAAATTAATAAAATTCCTAAACTTAACCCAAAATCACCAATTCTGTTAGTAAGTAATGCTTTAATTGCTGATTGATTAGCTGCCAAGCGAGTATATCAAAAATTAATAAGAAGATAAGAAGCAAGACCAACGCCTTCTCACCCTAAAAACATTTGTACCAAGTTATCAGCTGTTACTAACATTAACATAAAAAAAGTAAAAATTTCCAAATAGGACATAAATCGCGGTTGGTGAGGATCATTTTCCATATATTTTATGGAATAAAAATGAACTAAACTAGAAATTAATGTAATGACAACCAGCATCGTAACTGTAAGGCTATCAAATAAAAATCCTCATGAAACATAAAAAGATCCAGATTTGATTCAAGATGTTAAAAAGATAGTACAAGTAGTATTTGTTAAACCAATTTCAAAAAATGCAAGCAAAGAAAGTAATGATGAAATAACTACACAAAAAGTTGAAAAAATGTTTGTACCACGACAACCTAACCAACGACCTCCAAAACCAGATATTAAAGATCCTAATAAAGGTAAAAATAAAATAAGTAAATACATAATTTATAAATTGATTATACTGATTTAAAAGTATTGTTTAGAGATTTAGGATAAAAAAAAATACAATTAAATAATTGGACATCACAGTATAAAGAGACATTACGAGTAACTGTACTTATTTTGATATCAATTTTATGAATATTTTGTTTTGGTACAATATTAGATGTTGAAAATTCATGACTTAATAAAGTATTTATCGTTACTAAATTTTTTAATAAAAGCTGTTTTAATAAAAGCTGTTTAGTTATAATTTTAGAAGTTAATTTTAAAATTTCAACATCGTTTGTTTCAATAATCTGTTTTCTAGATTTTAAAGCTTTTGTAAACTTCGGTAAAAAAAAGTGAGTTAAAACAATGTATATTAAAACAAAAATAACAAATAATCAAAAAATCTGAGAGAATATTATAATACGATCTAATTGTGGCATTTTATATTTTGTTTTAATGCATATCTAGAACGTCGTTCAAATAAATGCATGTTAATAAAGTAAAAACGTAAGCCTGCAGGCCAGCAATAGCAAGTTCGAGTCCAATAAGAGCTAATAAAAGAGCCAAAGGAATTAAATGAAAAATTGCCAATAAACCACCTGCTGAAAGCATTGTTCAAGCAAAGCCCGCAATAATTTTTAGTAAAGTATGACCAGAAGTCATATTTGCGAATAGTCTAATGGATAAAGTAAAAACTTTTACGATGTAAGATAAAAATTCAATCGTTATAAGAAGAGGTACAATAGCTAAAGGAACTCCGCGTGGTAAGAATAAAGCAAAAAATTTAAACCCATGGGTTTGTATTCCAATAATATTAATACCAATAAAAATTGATAAAGCCAAACCAAATGTAAAGACTATATGACTAGTAACTGTAAAGCTATAAGGTATCATCCCAATTAAATTGCAATAAAGGAGAAGAAGATGTAATGTAAAAATAAAAGGAAAATAAAATTCTCCTTTGGAACCCAAATTATCTTGAACCATATTGGCTGTTATCTCGTAAATCGATTGCTTTACTAACTGTCAATTGTTTGGTATTAAAGTGTTAGAATAAAAACTAAGACTAGTTCAAAATAACAATAGAAAAAACGATATAATTAAAAATAAAGATGAATTCGTTAAAGAAAAATTCAATCCAAAAACAGAAAATGGGAAAATTGTTACAATTTCAAATTGTTCTAAAGGACTTGTAATGATAAAATAAGTTTGCATCGTGTAATTTTTGAATAAATTTTTTCTTAATCAGGAGAAGAAGGAGTTGAACCTCCAACCATTGGTTTTGAAAACCAGAGCTCTACCATTGAGCTATTCTCCTTTAAATATATAATACTTATAACTATATATTTGATAAATATTAATTATTTCCCTGATTTAAATAATTTGAAATTCGAATAGAATAAATCGAATTTGAATTGTAGTTTAATTTACCTACAAATTGGTTTGAAGAAAAAATGTGGAGTTTTTTGTTTATATTTTCTGGTTTAAAAACTAATGAAGAAAATAATTTAGTTGAAGTTAAAAAAATATTAGGTAAATGAGGATCTAAAAATGCTAAAATTTTGTTTTTACGCATAGTTACTTTTAAATTATAAAATTTTGAGAAGCCAAATTTATTCGAGCTTACAAGTAAAGGTCGTTGTTGAGTTAAAAGTTCAAATAAAACCGTTGTTGTCAACAACTCGATTTTAGACAAATGATTAAGTTTAATTTTAATAAAGATTTTATTTAAATTTAATGTATCAAATTGATAAGAATTATAATCTAAAATATTGTCAACACCATCAAATTTAGCTAGATAATGATAAGACGAATTAGCTCTTTTTGAGCCTGTTTGGTAAGTTTTTATCATAATTTTTGAATAATTGGAAATAATTGGACTTGAACCAATAATTTTATGTATGCAAAACATATGTTTTACCAAATTAAACTATACTCCCTTTCATTTTTTATTTAATTTATAAATTCTGTGTTTAAAATATCTTCAGTTTAATTTTAAATTATTAGAATTAAATAATTTGCGTTTTGAAGGATTCGAACCTTCAATATTCAATTTAGAAGATTGATGTTTTATCCTCACTTAAACTAAAAACGCAGTTTACGTAAAGTATCTGAAGAGAGTAGGATTCGAACCTACGATTAATCTTAAATAAAATAAATAGATTTACAGTCTATTGCTTTAAACCACTTAGCTATCTCTTCTCGACGTTTACTTAGAAGAAGATGGTTGAGTGGTTTAAAACAACGATTTGCTAAATCGTCACGTACAAAAACTTTAGTATGTCATGGGTTCGAATCCCATTCTTCTTAGATTAAAAATTGCATTAACTCTGTGTGTTTGTTCAAGCAACTCTTTCTTAAATTCCTGCAATATGCAATGAATTTTATCTAGTATTCTAGCTAATATTATACCAGTTAGAGATTATATTATATTATCTAGTATTCTAGCTAATATTATACCAGTTAGAGATTATATTATTTTATTTGTTTCA